ACGCAACGATGACTTTTCTCTACTAACCATAAAGACATTGGAACTTTATATTTTATTTTTGGAGCTTGAGCAGGTATAGTAGGAACCTCTCTAAGACTCTTAATTCGAGCTGAATTAGGACAACCTGGGACATTAATTGGGAATGATCAAATTTATAATGTAGTTGTCACCGCCCATGCTTTTGTAATAATCTTCTTTATAGTTATGCCTATCATAATTGGGGGATTTGGAAATTGATTAGTGCCCCTTATATTAGGAGCCCCTGATATGGCTTTTCCTCGGATAAATAACATAAGATTTTGATTATTACCCCCCTCTTTAACTCTACTTCTTTCTAGAGGAATAGTAGAAAGTGGAGTAGGTACTGGATGAACTGTTTATCCACCCTTAGCAAGAGGTCTAGGACATGCAGGTGCTTCTGTAGATTTAGGCATCTTCTCGTTACACTTGGCAGGTGTGTCTTCTATCTTAGGAGCCGTTAATTTTATTACTACTGTAGTTAACATACGAGCTCCCGGTATAACTATAGACCGTACCCCGCTCTTTGTATGAGCAGTTTTCTTAACTGCGATCCTGCTTCTACTTTCGTTACCAGTTTTAGCCGGGGCTATTACTATACTTCTTACGGATCGTAACTTGAATACTTCATTCTTCGACCCAGCAGGAGGGGGTGACCCTATTCTTTATCAGCACTTATTCTGATTTTTTGGACATCCGGAAGTTTATATTTTAATTCTTCCAGCGTTTGGAATGATTTCGCATATTGTAAGACAAGAGGCAGGTAAAAAAGAGTCTTTCGGTACTCTAGGTATAATTTATGCTATAATAGCAATTGGAGTCCTAGGATTTGTAGTTTGAGCACATCATATATTTACAGTAGGAATAGATGTAGACACTCGAGCTTATTTTACATCTGCTACGATAATCATTGCAGTTCCCACTGGTATTAAAATTTTTAGGTGATTAGCCACACTACATGGAACTCAGTTTTCATACAGACCTTCTCTAATCTGAGCGCTAGGCTTCATCTTTCTCTTTACGATAGGGGGGCTAACTGGAGTTGTCTTAGCTAATTCTTCTCTTGATATTATCCTCCATGATACCTACTATGTAGTTGCTCACTTTCACTATGTTCTTTCAATAGGGGCCGTATTTGGTATTTTTGCTGGGATTGCACATTGATTCCCTTTATTTACAGGCCTTTCATTAAAGCCGCATTTTCTAAAAATTCACTTTACAACAATATTCATCGGAGTAAACCTAACATTTTTCCCCCAACACTTTCTAGGCTTAAATGGTATGCCGCGACGTTATTCAGACTATCCTGACGCTTATACTACTTGAAATGTGGTTTCATCAATTGGATCAACGATTTCCCTTATTGCTATTTTAGGCTTCGTGGTTGTAATTTGAGAAGCTTTCTCGGCTAAACGGCCTGCTGTATTCTCTCTCTTTTTACCAACCTCTATTGAGTGACAACACAATTACCCGCCCGCAGACCATAGATTCTCTGAAATCCCCCTAATTACCAATTAATTCTAAAATGGCAGATCATTGCATAGGATTTAAGCTCCTAATAGGAAATTTTATTTCTTTTAGAATTTATGGCAACCTGAACAGCTTTAAATTTTCAAGATGCGGCATCTCCCTTAATAGAACAACTAATCTTTTTTCACGATCATACTATATTAGTACTAATTCTAATTACCACACTAGTAGGATTTGTACTTTCTTCTTTGTTTTTTAATTCTCTAACGAACCGTTTCTTGTTAGAACACCAAGCAATTGAAACTGCTTGGACAATCTTACCAGCTTTAATTCTAATCTTCATTGCTTTACCTTCTCTTCGTCTCCTCTATCTGTTAGATGAAGTAAACAACCCGAGTGTTACCTTAAAGGTAATTGGCCACCAATGATATTGAAGATATGAATATTCTGATTTTGCGCAAGTAGAATTTGACTCTTATATAATTCCTCAAGCAGATATAGAAGATTCGAATTTCCGCCTCTTGGACACTGACAACCGAACTATTTTACCTATAAATACTCAAATTCGGGTCCTTATCACTGCTGCCGATGTTATCCACTCTTGAACGGTACCTTCTTTAGGAGTGAAAGTTGATGCTATTCCTGGCCGGCTAAATCAAACTAGATTTCAAATAAACCGACCAGGTTTATTCTATGGACAATGCTCAGAGATTTGTGGGGCCAATCATAGCTTCATACCAATCCTAGTAGAGAGAATCTCTGTAGAGTCTTTCCTTAATTGAATTTCTAAACACAGGGAAGAGTCCTCATTGGGTGACTGAAGTGGTAAGTGCAGGCCTTTTAATCCTGTTATGGCGCTCCGCACGCCCCCAATGATATTAAGATTAGTTAAATTATAACGTAGACTTGTCAAGTCTAAATTATTAGACCCTAATATTTTAAAATCCCTCAAATAGCCCCACTTTTATGACTGAACTTGTATATCTTTTTCACAATTGTATTTGCCCTCGTTATCATTATAAATTTTTATATAAAGCCCCCCATTAAAATCAGTATTCCTGCTAAAATAGCTCAGCTAAACTCTCAAACTTGAAAATGATAGCAAATTTGTTCTCTAGATTTGACCCACTTTCTACAGTAGCAAACCTTTCATTGAACTGAGCTTCTACTATCCTAGTAATTCTTTTTTTGCCGTACATCTTTTGAGCTATACCCTCTCGAGCTTCTTTCTTGTGATCTTATTTAATATTAATTTTGCACAAAGAATTAAAAATTCTCTTAGGGGCCGCCAATCCAGGGGGAACTTTAGTATTTATCTCACTTTTTAGATTTATTATATTTAACAACCTCTTAGGTCTAGTTCCTTATATCTTTACAAGTACAAGACATCTTGCTTTTACTCTTTCGTTAGCTCTACCCCTATGAGCAGCTTCAATAATCTTTGGATGACTAAAGCATACTAAACATATGTTTGCACATTTAGTTCCGGCAGGGACCCCTGGCCCCCTAACCCCTTTAATAGTCTTAATTGAAACTGTTAGAACCTTAATCCGCCCAGCTACATTGGCCATCCGATTAGCAGCCAACATAATTGCAGGACACTTACTACTCACCTTATTAGGTAATACAGGTCCTAGTTTCAGTAAAACCTTTCTTCCCGCCTTACTATTTTCCCAGTTTTTATTACTAATCTTAGAAGGGGCAGTGGCTATTATTCAAGCTTATGTTTTTGCTGCCCTAGTGACTTTATATACTAGAGAGGTAAACTAATGCAAAAACATGGATACCATGCATATCACTTAGTAGATATAAGGCCTTGACCTCTTACAGGATCGATTAGAGCTATAATATTAACCACAGGATTAGTTAAATGATTCCATCAATTTAATATAGACCTATTAATTCTAGGCTTACTTACTACTCTTCTGACTATAGTCCAATGGTGACGAGATGTCACACGAGAGGCTACTTATCAAGGGCAACACACAGCTAAAGTAGTCAATGGACTACGTTGAGGTATAATCTTGTTTATTACTTCTGAGGTTTTATTTTTTTTCTCTTTTTTCTGAGCTTTCTTTCACAGGAGTTTATCACCTTCTGTAGAACTGGGAACCTCTTGGCCCCCAGCAGGAATCCAATCTTTTAACCCATTCCAAATCCCGCTACTTAATACAGCTATTCTTCTAGCCTCGGGGGCTACTGTTACATGAACCCATCATGCTATTATTAGGTCTAATTTCTCCCAAGCTATTCAGAGTCTAGCTCTGACAGTATTCTTAGGTATATATTTTACTGCGCTTCAAGCCCTTGAATATTATGAGGCCCCTTTCACTATTGCAGACTCTGTCTATGGCTCAACCTTTTTTGTCGCCACTGGCTTCCATGGACTTCATGTCATCATTGGGTCTGGATTTCTTCTTGTAACACTCTATCGCTTATATAGATGTCACTTTACAGCTACCCATCACTTTGGATTTGAAGCTGCTGCCTGATACTGACATTTTGTAGATGTAGTGTGACTTTTCTTATATATTTCGATCTACTGATGGGGCGGATAAATTTTACTTATCTAGTATAATAGTACAACTGACTTCCAATCAGTAAGACTGGTATTTCCAGGATAAGTAATTCTAATTATAATAACTATAATTCTCTTTGTTATAATCCTAGCCAGGGCTGTTATATTAATTTCTTCACTCCTAGCCAAGAAGACTATTACAGACCGAGAAAAAGCATCTCCCTTTGAATGTGGATTTGATCCCAAGGGATCTGCTCGGCTCCCCTTTTCTCTCCGATTCTTTTTAATTGCTATTATCTTTCTTATCTTTGATGTAGAGATTACTCTAATTCTCCCTTTAATTACAACTATTAAACTGACCGAAATTAAAACCTGAATCGTTACAAGAACTTTTTTTCTCTTGATCCTTCTCATTGGGTTGTACCATGAATGAAATCAAGGAGCTCTTGAGTGATCACTTTAATTAGGATGATAATCAATTATGATACCTGCTTTGCACGTAGGAAGTGCTTAATTTAAGCTCATCTTGGTTAGAAAGCGAACTATCGCCTCTAGTTTCGACCTAGATTTTGGTGTGAAACACCTCCAACCACCTTAGTTAAAACCAAATAGAGGTGTCCCACTGTTAATGGAATTATTGAGTAATTAACTCTAACTAAGGGAATAACTTTGAAGGAGAAGAAGCTTCTAACTTCACTCTCAGACAGTTTAATTCTGTCTTTATTCCTGTTATTATAGTGTAACTAACACATTACATTTTCGTTGTAAAGCTAAAGGTTTATTCCTTTTAAAAACATCTAAAGGTCTCACACCTCCTTTACAGCTTCAATGTAATGCTCTTTATAAGCTATTTAGATTAAAATACCGATAAAAAACCTACCATCCAAATTAGCATTATTACTAAGTAAATCTTAATTCTGTTTTCTTGAATAATTTGTAAGACTTTTCTTGAATCTTTTATTAGTAAATATATACCTTGACCCCCATAATATTCAGATCAACCATTATCTCTCAGTTGAAAGTAAAAAGTTCCGATTTTCAAGGTATTTAAGCCCACCCCTAAGGTAGATAAAAAAGGTATAAACCACATAGAGCCCGAAAATAAGGTTATTTCATATAGTTTGATAGATTTTAAATTATATCTAGCTACAACTATATTTAAAAAATAACCAATAGAGCCCCCCAATAAAACTACTAACGAAGTTAATATTTTAAAGAAAAAGCTTAAACAGATTATATATGAAGGAAAAATTAACCAAGAAATAACTGCCCCTCTTACTACTGCCCCAAGTGTTAATGCACTTATAGGGGCGGTTATCAAAACATTTTCATCTCTCACTGAAGAACCACAATTTAAATTTCAAGCCCCTCTTAATCTATAATAAACTAACCGGAACCTATAGCTTACAGTTAAGCCTGTAGCCACCCCGTATATAATTAAACAAATAATATTTAAAGGACCTATAAAAGCTACCTCTAAAATTAAATCTTTAGAATAAAAACCAGCTAAAAAAGGAATTCCACATAAAGATAAATTAGCTAAATTGATGCATATAACCCTCAAAGGCATAAATCCCACTAAACTTCCCATAGTTCGAATATCCTGAGACTCTCCGACACCATGAATAATTGACCCAGCACACATAAAAAGTAAAGCCTTAAACAATGCATGAGTTAATAAATGGAAAAAAGCCAATATTGCTCTCCCAAAACTTAAAATTCTGATTATTACCCCCAATTGACTTAAAGTAGATAAAGCAATAATTTTTTTTAAATCTGTTTCAAAATTTGCTCCTAACCCAGCCATAAGTATAGTAGTACAACCTACCAATAATAAAACGGTTCTAACTAAAGTGCCCCTTAGCCTAGGGCTAAATCGAATTAAGAGGTATACACCAGCTGTGACTAAAGTTGATGAGTGAACTAAAGCCGATACGGGAGTAGGAGCTGCCATGGCAGCTGGTAACCAGGCAGAAAAGGGAATTTGAGCTCTTTTAGTTATAGCAGCTATTACAATAAACCAAAGTGCTAGACTTCCCTCTAAAGAGGGCCCACCTACATAGAAAATAAAATTCCAACCCCCTAAATCCATTAAAAAAGCGATTCTAAGTAAAATAGCAACATCTCCAATACGGTTAGATAAAGCAGTTAATATCCCAGCAGCAGCTGACTTCTCATTCTGATAATAAATAACTAGAGCATAAGACACTAATCCTAACCCGTCTCAGCCCAATAAAATACTAATTAAATTAGGACTCAAAATCAAAAATAATATTGAAGCAACAAAACCTAAAACTAAATAAATAAAACGCATAATATTTTTATCTTCTGATATATAACCTCCCCTATAATATAAAACCATAGAAGAAATATAGCAAACAAAGGAAAGGAATAAAAGAGATATTCAATCAAAAATCAATGCTATCTCAACACTAACTCTATTCACCCTAATAAGCTCCCATTCTAAGAAATAACAAGAATCTCTCTTTAAAAGTATAAGAGAACTCAAAACTCCTCAGCCGCCAATTCTAAATAAAAAGACTATTCTAGTTATAGCTATATTAATACTTCACAACACTGCTTAAAATATTTTAACTTATATCTCCGGCCCCACAAACCAGCGTTTTCTTTTAAACTATCCAAGCTATATTACTAAAATATAACCAATTAAAATAAGAATATTTAAAGGCAATCAATGAAGTATTAATACTAAATACTCTCGAACTTCCCCAGACCTACAAGAAAATAAAGACCTAAAATACTTACCATGCTGACTCTGTGAAAACAGATAAAGAGTATAAGCAGCTCTGAAAAAAGATAATATAGCCACTATAAAAATAGTAACCCCAGACCATCTTAAGATCCCCACAATTAATCTAATTTCTCCTAAAAGATTCAAAGTGGGAGGAGCTGCTATATTACCAGCTCTTAAAGCAAATCATCATATGGCTAAGGTAGGTATAAAATTTAAAAGACCTTTTCTAATAAACAAGCTTCGACTACCTAATCGCTCATATCTTATATTTGCCAAACAAAATAAACCAGAAGAGCATAAACCATGCCCTACCATAACAATTACAGCCCCATATAGACCCCATCAACTAAAAAGTATTAAACCGACTAATACCAACCCTATATGCGCAACCGAAGAATAAGCAATTAGAGATTTCATATCTCTCTGACGCATACAAATTAAACTCACAATAACTCCCCCCACTAAACCTAGACTAACTCAAACTCAACTATACGTAACACCTGTTGAACAAAATAAAGGACAGACTCGAATCAACCCATAACCCCCTAATTTTAGAAGAACACCAGCTAAAATCATAGAGCCAGCTACAGGGGCCTCTACATGAGCCTTAGGTAGTCATAAATGGACCAAATATATAGGCAATTTAACAACGAAAGCTATCACACTACAAATATATCAAATTAAAACTAAAGTAGAACTTAAGCTAGGGATTGAACTAAGACCTATAATTAAAGTTCCACTTATATTATATAATCTAATAAAAGAAATCAATAACGGAAGAGACGCAAATAAAGTATAAAACAGCATATAAACGCCTGCCTGAAGACGCTCAGGTTGATAGCCTCAGCCTAAGATCAAAATTATAGTTGGGATTAAAGACCTTTCGAAGCAAATATAAAACAGAAGATAGTCTAAACAAGAAAATGTCATTATTAAACTTAATAACAGCAGTAGATTAACAATTAGGAAAAGATTTACATGTATATTACGAGATTTAATCGCCTCTCTGGCACTAAGCACTAGTGCTATAATTCAAATTCTGAGCAAAATTAAGATATAACCAACTCAATCCAACCCTAAACCGTAACCAACTTGAAAATTAGAAAAAGTACTTAAAGAAAATAAACCAAAAAGAAATCTAGCCAAAAATAGAGATAACTGCACACTCACCCAATTACCTAAAGACAAATTTATCATAAGAACTATAAAAATAAATTTTAACATCCTAAAATATTAAATCTATTAAAGTTATCATTTCCGTGGCTTCGAACAATAGAAACTAACAAAGCCAAACCTAAAGCTCCTTCGCAAGCAGATAAAGTAAGAAAAAATATTATAAAATAACAATCTCTACCCAAAGAAGTAAGCAGCCTCAGTATAAACCAAAAAATTCTTACTATAATAAACTCCAACCTTAATAACACCCTTAAAAGATGTTTCCGCTTACCAACAAAAGAAAGCAAACCACAACTTAAACTCACTAAAGATAAGCAAGACCATATATTCAAAATTGCCATTAAAATTTCAGAGAGAAAGTAACCCCTATCTTTAGTCCCCAAAACTAATATTTTAAATAAACTACTCCCTGAGTAGTATTAACGCTTCAATAGTTTAAATAAAACGATGGTCTTGTAAGCCGTAACTGTACTCTTGTACTTGAAGCTCGGGCATAAGCCTGTATGTCAACACTCATTTTTTTAACCCTGACATGTATATTAGTAGCCGTTTCCTTTAATCTGATAGCCCACCCTCTAGCTTTAGGGCTAACCCTTATTCTTCAAACTATTTTAATTTGCTCCGCAACAGGGTTACTTTCAGGACTAAGGTGGTTTTCATATATCTTATTTCTGATTTTTTTAGGTGCTACTTTAGTTTTATTCATTTATGTTGCATCTCTAGCATCTAACGAAGTTTTTTTAATTACCCCCTTAATCGTTTTAACTCTTATTATCCCTGTTGGAATTATTCCTCTTGTGATATTTCAAGAATCTTTAATGACCCCAAGAAAAGAACTTCTTGAAAACTCTTTTTTAATCTACCCAGAAGAACTAAATACCACCCAAATTAAGTTAAATAATCTGTATAATCCAGTATCAGCAAATATAACTAAGGTGGTTATCCTTTATCTTTTTATAACGTTAGTTGTGGTTGTTAATTTAAGATCAAGATTCTTTGGCCCTTTACGAATATCTTAATGGCAACACCTATTCGAAAATCACACCCACTTTTTAGTATTGCCAACGGAGCTTTAGTAGACCTACCCACCCCGACTAACATTTCCACCTTATGAAATTTTGGATCTCTTCTAGGACTTTGCCTAATAATTCAAATCGTAACTGGACTATTCCTAGCTATACACTATACAGCAGATGTCGACCTAGCCTTCTCAAGAGTAGCCCACATCTGTCGAGATGTAAATTACGGCTGGCTTCTCCGAACTATGCACGCTAATGGTGCCTCATTTTTTTTTATCTGTCTTTACAGACATATTGGACGAGGAATATACTACGGTTCTTTTCTTTATACACAAACCTGATGTATAGGAGTAATCATTTTATTCTTAGTGATGGCTACAGCTTTTCTCGGTTATGTGTTACCTTGGGGCCAGATATCTTTCTGAGGTGCCACTGTCATCACTAACCTTATATCAGCTATTCCTTTAGTAGGAACTGATCTTGTTCAATGAATTTGAGGGGGCTTTGCAGTAGGAAATGCCACTTTAACCCGATTCTTTACTTTTCACTTTCTCCTACCTTTTATTGTAGCAGCCTCCTCTATAGTGCATATTTTATTTCTCCATCAAACTGGCTCTAATAACCCACTAGGAATTTCAAGTCAACTAGAGAAGGTGCCCTTTCACCCTTACTTCTCATTTAAAGATATTGTGGGATTTGTAGTTCTCTTAACAGCTCTTACTGTCCTCACTCTTTTAACCCCTTATCTTTTAGGAGATCCTGATAATTTTATCCCTGCTAATCCCCTAGTTACCCCGGCCCACATTCAACCAGAGTGATACTTCCTTTTTGCTTATGCAATTCTTCGATCTATTCCTAATAAACTAGGGGGTGTAATTGCACTTGTTATATCGGTAAGTATTTTATTTATCCTTCCTTTTACACACAAAGCTAAATTCCGAAGACTCTCGTTCTATCCTGTTAATCAGTTTATATTCTGATCTATAGTAGTAATCGTAATACTACTTACGTGAATTGGAGCCCGACCAGTAGAAGATCCGTTTATTTTAACAGGGCAGATCCTTACGGCTGCTTATTTCTCCTTCTATCTTATTAATCCGCTTACCTTACTTGCCTGGGATAAACTAATAAACTGATTATTTATCTTTTTGGAAAGCAAATGTTTTGAAAGCATTATAAAGAAGTTCGAATCTTCTAATAATCTTAGTTATCCTGAATTTAATGCACATATATCTATATGGCACATAAAAATATAACTATTACACCCCTGTAAAAAATGCAATAATTTAAAGAGACAGGTAAAAACCTCTTTCAAGTTAAATACATTAATTTATCATACCGGTACCGTGGTAAAGTTCCGCGTACCCAAACGAAGGAAAATCCAATAAAAACCACTTTTAAATAAAAAGTAATAGAACTTAGACCTCTCCCCAAGAATAAAATCCTAAAAAGGGTTCTCAAAAAAAGAATTCTAGCATATTCCGCTATAAAGATAAGTGCAAAACCACCCGCACTATACTCAGTATTAAAACCCGATACCAATTCTGACTCACCTTCTGCAAAATCAAAGGGAGTTCGATTACTTTCCGCCAAACAGGAAGCAAATCAAAGGAGTCCTAAAGGACCTCTAACAACTAAAAACCAAATATACCGCTGATAGCTCTCAAAAAGACATAAATCTAATCCACCTACTAAGAAGAGTAGTCCCAGCAGAATTAAAGCTAAACTTACCTCATAAGAAATAGTCTGAGCTACAGCACGAAGACAGCCTAACAATGAATATTTAGAGTTAGAAGCCCACCCTGCCCCTATTGTGGAATATACCCCAGCTCTTATACAACAAAGGAAAAATAATACACCCAACTCAAATCTAAATAAACCAATTTCATAAGGCAATACAACTCAAATAACTAAAGAAATAAATAGACTGAAAATTGGTGATAAATAATAAGGAACAAAATTTCTTAACGTAGGAAATGTTTGCTCTTTAGTAAATAATTTCACAGCATCAGCAAAAGGCTGCAGTAGCCCTATTAAACCCACTTTATTAGGACCTTTTCGAATTTGGATATATCCTAAAATTTTACGCTCTAATAAAGTAAAGAAAGCAACAGCTACAAGAACTATAATCAAGAGGACTAAATATCTAATAAACTTCACTAAAACTATCACAAGAAGAACGTTCTACCTATCATTTATAGTAATATCTATATTGACAGATCCTAAATCTGGCGCATTCATCTGCCAAAATGATATATTATATATAATCTTCTAATAAGAAATTCTTTAAAACCCAATCCTTTCGTACTAAGATTTTTATTAAATTTATAAGAGATAGAAACCAACCTGGCTCACACCGGTTTGAACTCAAATCATGTAAAATTTTAAAGGTCGAACAGACCTACTAGCTAAACGGCTACACCTAGCTGAAATTTTAATTCAACATCGAGGTCGCAACTAATCTCTTCGATAAGAACTCTCTGAGAAAATTACGCTGTTATCCCTAAAGTAACTTATTCTTATAATCCACAAAGAAGGATCAAACTATAATGATAATTATATTATTCATTCAGACAGTTACAAATTATATCAACGTCTCCCCAACGAAATACATAAAATATCCATCAATATTTTAATATAATTTAAAGATTTTATATTCTATGTATAAAGTTTTATAGGGTCTTATCGTCCCCTTATTAAATTTAAGCCTTTTCACTTAAAAGTCAAATTCTAAACTATTTAAGAGACAGATATTCTTTCATCCAACCGTTCATACAAGCCTTCAATTAAAAGACTACTGATTACGCTACCTTTGCACGGTCAAATTACCGCAGCCCTTCAAAATTCAGTGGGCAGGCTAGACTTTATATTATAATTCATATAGACATGTTTTTGATAAACAGGTGAAGATATTATTTGCCGAGTTCCTTTATAACAACTTTTCTTTATTAAAAATTGATTTTTATTTAATTCTAACCAAAAACTTTAATTATACTTATACAAACATTTTAACTACTAAATTTTAACTTTTAAATATTTTAAGTTAACTTCAACAGAAAATTATAAATCAAACTCTTTTGTAGCCTTACTTTAACGTTTTAACAAGGTGACTGACCTTAAGCCCACTTAACTACAGAAATTTATTTTTCTTGCAAAAAGCAAAAAGCTCTTACCTTCTACTTTCTAACTCTAATTTAATTTTAAAAAAAGACTAAATTAAATTTATTTAACAAAAAACTAGATATACAAAAGACGACTGACATATCACCACTAATATTTTTTGTAAACCACTTTATTACGGGCACTTAATATTAATACTAGCTCATTTTGTTTCGAGATTTCTATAAATACTTAGTTTATTTTGTTTGCCCATGATACTAAAGGTACAAAAGTTTACTACTGCTTTATTATAAATAATATTTTTCCTTTACAGTACTTATTTGCTATAATTTTTTTTATTATTTCTATTTTATACTAAAAAACAAAACCTATTAATTTTTTATATACATAATTAAGATTCTTTTAACAATAAATAAAAAAGATTTATTAAGTAGTGCCCACGGGCAATCACCTCAGTGTAAATGAAGCACTTAAATTTAGCTACAACTCATCCTTCCAGATACATTTTCCAATACATCTACTATGTTACGACTTATCTCACTTTCTAATGAGAGCGACGGGCGATGTGTACATATTTAAGAGCTATTATCATCTAAACTTATTATTTTTAGAATACAATTAAATCCAATTTCAGAAAATATTTTCATATTTTCGTTCACACGTGTTTAACACACTGTAACCCACAACTACTTTACTATTAGCTGCACCTTGACCTAATATACTAGAAAACTTTTATTATAGACAATTTTTTAAAAAATAACTTATAATGGAGGTATACAAACTGGAGACAAAATAAAGTAAGATTATTCGTGGCATATCGTTTACAGAGCAGGTTCCTCTAACTAGGCTTAAATACCGCCAAATCCTTTAAGTTTCGAGCTCATAACTTATTACTACTCAGGAGGGACTTTGTTCCAATTTAGTATAACAGGGTATCTAATCCTGGTTTATTCCTAAATCTCAATAGTCTTCAGATTGATAATGATATTAATACATCACCTCAAATATACAAGTTTCACCTCTTAATAATATGATCATAAATAACAAGACCTAAAATTATAACTATATACCTTCTAATCTCTAATCTCACCTTTAGTCTAACCGCGGCTGCTGGCACAAATTTAGCCCCAGATATAAAGAATTACTAACTCAAGTCTTAACTTATACCTCAAAACTACATACTGAGAATTAGAATATATAATTTTATCCTAAACAGAATATCTCGCTTATACTAACATGTAGACTTATTCTTATACTAGAGAAATAAGCAAGGATCAAACTTTTGTAAAAAAATAGCAAATATTAACAGGATTACAATTATAATAAAATAATTATAGATTTTAGAATTAAAACTTGGCTTCTTTGCTAGAAAGAAGTCAGATAAAACAATAACCACAAAAGAGGGGGTTACCTCCCACAAAAAACTCCCACTCTTATGTAGAATAGAAATTAATTACTAGTTAAAATAACTAGTTAAGCACTACAACCTAAATTAGAATATATATCATAAGATATGAAAATAGTATATAATTCAGATAAATTTTAATAGCACATATATAAAGCTTAATTGATCTTTCAATTAAGCTTTATATTGTATATAAAATGATATGTTTTATAAATACATATATATGTATATACTTGTATATACATATATATGTATATATTAATAAATATCAATTTTAATACAATTCAAGATCTATCAAATTATATGTTATTAAATCTTCTTACATTATAGCTAAAATAAGATTCCTATTCAAAGATTGGTTTATAAATCATTAATCAATTATATATAACTAAAAGAAATGAATACATAGTAATACATGAATTAAATACCACTAAATGTAATCATATCTGAATTTAAGAGGATCCTTTAAGACCCTTCCCGTATAAGAATCCTCTTTCCAAGTCTTCTGGAGAGGATTCTTATATTCAAAGGCTCTTAAAGAATATACAACCAATTAAATTTAAAAATTAATTAAATGTATTAGAATAAGCAATTATAATCTCTTATCTTGATAATATTATTTATAAATTTATATACTTGGCCCTGAAACGGACTTTTTACCCGCCCTCTCAATAATAGGCAATTTGTGTAAAACAGGAGTAATCTCACCCCACCCTACCAGTATAATTATAATTTTTTTTTTAGAATTTTAGATCATTAATTTCAGGTTAATAGTTTTATTATTATAACATTCTATATTTAGAACGACAATTTTTTTTATAAAGTTTTTTTGTCTGAATAACAGATGTTTTAATAAAACAGAATGCTTGATAATAAGGTCGCCTTGATAGGGCGGAGAATGAAAGAAATCTTTCTTCTGTTAATCCACTCACCCCCTCCACTTGAAAAAACTATATTTAATGGAATTACACCATCTCCTTCAAGATCAAAACTTGATGTGCCTTTACACTAAAACATAAGCCCGAAAAGATAAGCTAATAATAAGCTTATGGGCTCATACCCCGTCTATGAAGAATTTTTCTCCTTTCAATTCTTTTACTTTCTCCCTCCTTGGTTTTATTCTGGTCCACCTTAATAACAGGAACTCTTATCTCTATTTCTTCCTCATCTTGATTTGTAGCCTGGTTAGGTTTAGAATTAAATTTACTTTCTTTTATTCCCCTAATTACATCAAAACAAAATACTTTTTCCTCAGAGGCAGCTCTAAAATATTTCTTAATTCAAGCTTTAGGCTCAGCTACTCTTCTAGCAAGGGTCTCAATACTTTTTTTATTTAAAATAACACCAAGTATTTTGATCTTATGTTCTTTAACTTTAAAGATGGGGGCAGCTCCCTTACATTTCTGGCTACCGACTATTATACAGGGAATATCTTGACAAAATTGCTTAATTCTTATAACCTTGCAGAAGGTGGCCCCTATTGTACTAACCTCTTACACTTTATCCCCTCAAACAAGATTTCTTGTCATAAGAATTTCTATATTATCAGCTCTTTTAGGTGGGATTGGTGGTTTAAATCAAACTTTATTACGAAAGCTAATAGCTTATTCTTCTGTTAATCATATAGCTTGGATATTAGCAGCTATAATAATAAACACCAACCTGTGGGTCCATTATATTTTTGCTTACACTGTAATTTCCATTTCTTTAGTAACTCTTTTAAATTTTAACCAAGCCTATCATATTAAGCATTTAACTAACCCCTCTAATTCTCAATTAAATAAAATTATCATATTCCTAACCTTGTTTTCCCTAGGAGGATTACCTCCCTTCTTAGGATTTCTTCCTAAGTTAAGAGTTATTAAAGACCTAGTTAACCAAGAACTCTTGTTATTAGCTTTTATTCTAGCAATAAGAGCTCTTATTACACTTTTCTACTATGTACGCCTTTCTCTAACAGCTTTTACACTAGCTGCCCCCAAAACAAGACGGTCTTTTAACCACGCTAATCACAGGGCATCAACTATAACACTATTAAATATATTCCCCCTCTTTTTTCCTATAATTGTGATAATTCCTTTTTAGGGTTTTAAGTTAAGAAAACTAGAAACCTTCAAAGTTACCAATAAGAGTTTATTCTCTTAAACCCTAAGCCCAAGTAAATATTACATCTTTAGGATTGCAGCCTAATGTTTTCAATAAACTACAGAACCTAAGTAGAGGGTTTATACCCATATATAGATTTACAATCTATCGCCTATTATCAACCACCTACTT